GAAAAGAAGACTTTCTAAGTTTTAAAATGAAAAATTATATAGATTCTAAATCATTCAAATCTATATAATTTTTCTCATTTGTACGTGTATGATATATCCCACAAGACCTGTCTATAATAAGAAAATAAATTATAGTTTGTAAAAGCGTAGGATGAGTGAAAAAAGATAATGAATTCTTGAATAACTAAAAAAAGGTAAGGCGTCAAACAAACTTTTTGGGGGCGTAGAGTTGGGGATAGAGGGACTTGAACCCTCACGATTTAAAAAGTCAACGGATTTTCATCTTACTATAAATTTCATTGTTGTCAGTATTGACATGTAGAATGGGACTCTATCTTTATTCTCGTCCGATTAATAAGTTCCACCTAGGATCTATCAGATTATGAAGTGAATCATTTGATCAATGAATATTCGATTTTTTATTAAACTTCGAATTGATTCACACCATTTCTACTAAAAAAAAATAGAAATCGAGATTCAGGTCGTCATTTTTGAGATCGTTTTGTGTTACCTATATTTATACAAAATAGGTTTTTATCCTTCTTGAAGTTTGGATCGAAGGATTCCTTTATCAACACAAGCTTTATCAACACAAGGTAGTGAACTCCATTTGTTAGAACAGCTTCCATTGAGTCTCTGCACCTATCCCTTTTTTCTCGCTTTCTAAACTCTGGTTTGTTCGCGTAAACCAGGATTTGGCTCAGGATTGCCCATTGTTAATTCCAGGGTTTCTCTGAATTTGAAAGTTATCACTTAGTAGGTTTCCATACCAAGGCTCAATCCAATTAAGTCCGTAGCGTCTACCGATTCCGCCATATCCCCCTTTTTGCTTTGAGATTAGGATCGCATTATTATGTCTTTCCACTTTTTCTTATGCCGAAACTTTGGAATTCATTACATATAGATACTTTTTTTATTTCTTTGGTATCTTCGTTCATTTTTTTTTAGCCCAATCCATATTGATTTAGTCTAATCAACAAAGATTCTATCATTTTTGTATTTGCAATTCAATATGGTTATATATTACATAACATATATATGTTATTCCTTTTCTCATCTTTGTCTTAAATTTAAAAAATAGTCGAACGGTCGATTCTCTTTTTTTTTTTACTTCCATGAAAAGAAGTTTATGACTCTTTTTGAAACTTAGAATTCTACAATGTACAGCGGAAAAAGATTATAAGCCTACTTCGTAGATTTTAAATTCTAATAATTCTAAAAAATTATATTCGAATATTCATTTCGAATATTAATTCTAATAATTCTATATTATTAGAAATATAAATAAAAGTATAAAATAATAATAATAGCGTGAGGTTAGAACAAAAAAACAATAATTTCAAATCAGATATCATTTAACTAAAAAAAAAGATTTCTGATCTAATTAAGAGTTTCTTATTTATAAACTAATTAAATCAAAATTATAAAGTCGATATATTGATATATTCTATTAATAAAGGTTATGTTTTATTTATTTAATGATAGTCACTATTTATTTGAGCTATATTTTGTTCTAGAATATATAGAATATGATTATTTAATTCTAAATAGATAAGGAAAAATATGAATAGAATAGTTAATTGATACGATATAGTAGTTTAGTGAATTTGTATGCACGTGCTATTTTATTTGAGCCCGCTTAGCTCAGAGGTTAGAGCATCGCATTTGTAATGCGATGGTCATCGGTTCGATTCCGATAGCCGGCTTTTTCATATTTTTTCGCTTTTTTTACATGATTTTTAATGTACTTTCAAAATAAAAGAAGATTGAAAAGACTTATTTCACCTTTTCCCAGAGTTACCACTCCATTTATATTATGTCATATAAACTTCCATATAGGAATATATATTGGGTATAAAGAATTAGGCCTTTGCAAAAAAAATCAAGAAAATAAAGGAAAATTTTTATGATTTTTTTTATTTATATATATTGTATATACAATAAAAAAAATCTGTATATTGAGAAGAATCTATCTTCTTACTCTTTGTATTCCAATAGTTTATTAGTTTATTGGAGTGGTTTTCACGTCATTTATCATTATCATTTAGTTCAGTTTTAATTTTGTTTAGTTTTGTACAATTTCAATAAAAAAAAGGAGTCTTTATGTCACGTTACCGAGGGCCTCGTTTTAAAAAAATACGCCGTCTGGGGGCTTTACCGGGGCTAACTAGTAAAAGGCCTAGGGCAGGAAGCGATCTTAGAAGCCAATCGCGCCCCGGAAAAAAATCTCAATATCGTATTCGTTTAGAAGAAAAACAAAAATTGCGTTTTCATTATGGTCTTACAGAACGCCAATTACTTAAATATGTTCGTATCGCCGGAAAAGCCAAGGGGTCAACAGGTCAAGTTTTACTACAATTACTTGAAATGCGTTTGGATAACATCCTTTTTCGATTGGGTATGGCTTTGACTATTCCTCAAGCACGCCAATTAGTTAACCATGGACATATTTTAGTTAATGGTCATATAGTTGATATACCAAGTTATCGCTGCAAACCCCGAGATATTATTACAGTGAAGGATGAACAAAACTCTAGAACTTTGGTTCAAAATCTTCTTGATTCATCTGCCCCCGAGGAATTGCCAAACCACCTAACTCTTCACACATTCCAATATGAAGGGTTAGTCAATCAAATAATAGATAGGAAATGCGTTGGTTTGAAAATAAATGAGTTGCTTGTCGTAGAATATTACTCTCGACAGACTTAATAAACCTAACTTAAGTAAAAAAAAGAACTAAAAACAAGAGTTCGGACAACTCCCCTTCGCCCTCCTTTTTGATTAAAAATAAAAACAAGGTAAATTTTATATCTATTCTTTTTTATTTTATTTGATACATTGTGGTCAATCCCGTAAGGTTGGTGAATTAGTTGAAAGTACGGAAAGAGAGGGATTCGAACCCTCGGTAAACAAAAGCCTACATAACAGTTCCAATGTTACGCCTTCAACCACTCGGCCATCTCTCCGACACCAGGATTATGACTGAGTACCTGGGTGAATAGCGAGTTATTCATCGTTTTTTAGGTTTTGGTTAATAGATACCCTTTTGACCGGAAAAAATTGTAAGTAGATAGAATGTTTTTTATTTTAATGAGTCCGCTTTTATGTTAGTTCGTACTATACAATTCCTTTGTTTGTGAGAAAATTTTCTCACAAAATAAAAGGTAAAGGAAATCAAAAGAGTTATAGAATGGATTATTACCTATGCCAAGATCGCGTATAAATGGAAATTTTATTGATAAAACCTTTACAATTGTAGCCGATATCTTATTACGAGTCATTCCGACAACTTCCGGAGAAAAGGAGGCATTTACTTATTACAGAGATGGTGCGATTTGATTATCATTATTTTTTTTCTCGACGATTTGGAATAGAAAGAAAAACGAGTATTGAAAAAAAATCTACGCTTTTGAAGGTGAAGTTTATAATATAAAAAAAGCAATCCCTTCTGTCATGTATCCACGATTAATGCAGCCTTAGATGCTTCAATTGTTAATTCTAGTATTGAGCAAAAGGTTTTTACCTATGGTTCCCGTATTACAGATCAATCCTACTACACTAATACAATATACGAATAGGAGGCATAGGGGAAGAAGCACTACGCCGAGAAATCAACAACACGAAAACTTTCTTCAAAATGATTCCTTTTCTTTCTTCTTTGGGATTGGGACTAATTAAAATGGTTGGAACAATAAACATCCATCTCGTTCGTACTTTGGATACCCGTATAACCATTGAAGACTGTTGAAGTGGCTAATTCCTGGAAATTTAGGGGCGTTGAGAACAAAGAAATTTTTAGAGTTTCCTTTTTTATTTTTATCTAGCATGAACCCACTTGGTAGTAAGAAAAGATCTTTTGCAAGAAGGTTGGCTAGGGATTTCTTGTAAAAACATTAGCCCCGCTTAGTTCATAATGACATCAAATTTTTCCATATATTATTTTCATTATGCACCTAAAGGAGGAGCCGTATGAGATGAAAATCTCACATACGGTTCTGAAACGGAGAATTCGTTAAAGCGAATGACGACCGTAACGGATGTCGGCTCAATCTGAAGGAAATTATGCGGAAGCATTACAGAATTATTATGAAGCTATGCGCCTAGAAATTGACCCCTATGATCGAAGTTATATACTCTATAATATAGGCCTTATCCACACAAGTAATGGGGAACATACCAAAGCTTTAGAATATTATTTTCGGGCATTAGAACGAAACCCCTTTTTACCACAAGCTTTTAATAATATGGCTGTGATCTGTCATTACGTGCGACTATCTCCACTATAGAAAAAAAGAACGACCAGCTAGTCAATTAAATACTAGAAACACAAAAAAGGGCTTTCTACATAAGCATCGTACAAAACGATTTTTTATCAGCTGTAGCAAAAAAAATAAACTTCATAGATCAAATATGAAGTGAAGACTGGATATGCCTAAATACTTTCTTTCTATGGATAAAAAAAGATTTAATTGATAGAGGAAGCACCGTAAAGATCAATTGGAAAGGTTTTGGACCGATACGATACAACAAGAGCTGTTTATTTATATCATAATATGAGATAAATCTTCGGAATCTACTTATGTAATAGAGTAGATCCCCTAAGGTATTGAGCAGCGGTGTAGCATCAGATCCTAAAGACAGTAAGTCTTTTTATTTTTTATGAAGTATGAAAAAAGTCTTTTTCAAAGATTCTATATAAATTTTAATATGAAAGCGGGATAGTTACCTTTCAGAAAATTATAATATCTAAAAACAGTGGACCTGCCCTTTTTTTTTCTGAAGGTAGGAGAAAAGATAAAACTTATTATATTAATTAATATATTAAATATTAATTAAATCAAAATTGAAGTTTGAAACTCAAGTAATAACTCTCTTTTGTTTAATACAAGAAAACCGAATATCTATAAGAAATCTCATTCAATCAGACATTCAATTAGATATAAAGTTAAAGTAGGTTAGTTAAAGTTAAAAAACTGGTATACCAAAACAAAAGAGTTGGT